TTACTCGAAGGTATCTGTGAATACTTTCAAAATTAAAACAAAGAAGTAATCACTCAATTTCCCCTTTTAGTATGACTCACAATTCTATAGTTCTATATATAGATTTATATCGATTAGGTATCATGCAAACCCTTTCTATACTAATAAAATAGAACCTTACTCTATTTAATCTAATAAAAATTTCCTTTTTTCTATTTTAGAAGTTCATTGAACTTGAAGAAGTTCTATTTGTATTTGTTCAATAAATTTACCTATATTTTTGTTTGTCCACTACTTAACATGATAAATCGAAAAAAGGTTATGATAAACCGAGAAAAAAATGGAAACTACGAATAGTCGTTTTTGACGAACAGGATCAAGAATCATTATTAATTCGACACAAGAAGGGGTTGGGGAAAATCCCTTTTCTTGTGTCAAGGACTAGGAGACGAACAACCCCCCCCCCTAAAATAAAACCCTTTGTTCCTTTCATTTATACTTTGGTTTCTATTTTACGCTTATTTATCTTTTGTTTTGATTCTATTCGAATAGAAAACTACTGATTCATTCTATATCACTTCGATTTGGATTGAAAAAACAAAGAAGAGATAAGTAAAATAAAATAGTCTTCTTCACAATATACATATCATGACCGGTATAAGTAATTCCCGAAATCCGGTAGAAAAAAAAAGAAACAAACAAAATTTTTTTGATCATACACAATTACATAATATAATTATTACATAATATAATTGCCAACAAGAGTTTGTTTCTTTTTAGAACTTGATGTTGAAAAATCCGCGGATCTAGAAATTCATTTCGGACAATTGAACCTTCTCAAACTGTTTCTTTTTAAGAACTAAAAAGATTTGTGCCAAAATAACAGATGCCAAGAAGAGCAAAAGGCCTTGGACACGTAATGGATCTTGAAGTACTACTTCCGCATCCCCCTGACCAAACCCACCCACATTAGGATTACTCGTTAATGGTTGATCAAGTTTGATGGATTCGCCCTCGGAAACAAGAAGTTCCGGCCCTGGAGGGATAATATCAACCACTTGACGCCCATCCGATGCCTCCACTATGGTTATTTCGTACCCCCCTTTCTCTTTTCGTATGATTTTGCTTACTATACCTGCTGCTGTAGCATTATAAACATTATTGTTACTCTTGCTCCCGTCGGGATAAATCTGACCCCTTCCTCTGTTCCCGCCTACATATATGGGATATTTTAAGAAGTGAACATCTTTCTTAGTAGCGGGGTCCGGGGAAAGAATAGGAAAGGTGATTTCACTATATTTCTGACCAGGAACAGGACCTATCACAAGAATATTTTTTTTAGTAGGGCGGTAACTTTGAAAAGCCAGATTTCCTATCTTTTCTTTAATCTCAGGCGAAATACGATCGGGGGGGGCTAGTTCAAACCCCTCGGGTAAAATAAGAACAGCCCCTACATTCAAAGCTCCTTTTTTACCATTAGCAAGAACTTGTTTCACTTGCAGATCATAGGGAATTCGAACAACTGCTTCAAATACAGTATCCGGAAGTACCGCTTGTGGAACCTCGATATCCACGGGTTTATTAGCTAAATGGCAATTGGCACATACAATACGGCCAGTTGCTTCTCGTGGATTTTCATAACCCTGCTGTGCAAAAATGGGATAGGCATTTGAAATGGGTGCCTGAGTTATTATATATATCATTATCATGAGCGATACGGAAATGGATCGAGTAATCTCTTTCTTTATCGACGAAAAGGTTTTTTTAGTTTGCATGGTCCAATCATTGATCCCGAAATTTTCTACAATAAAATTAGGTAGGTCGCTAGTAGAGTTCCCTATCTATAATTTTGCTATTTAATGAAATCATTTTTCTGAAATATTGGAGAAATCGCTTGGCTGGGTAGTAAGTACAATTTTGAATGTTTTGCTTATGTACAAAGTACCAAATATTCTAATTAGGTCGGTCGATCATTTTTCAGTCGTTCATTGAATGATAAATCACTACAAGTGAAGGAGATACACGATTTAAATAACGAAAGATCCAATATTTAAAAATTGTATCTAAAATGACTGGAAAAGTAGAAACAAGACCGGATATAATTTGATCATTATGAGCAAATCCAAAATCTTTGTAGACAGAGCCAATCATTAATTCCCAACCGTGGGGCGAATGGAATCCTATACATAAATCAGTTAATAAAAGAATAGAAAAAGCTTTTATTGTGTCGCTTAAGTTATATAGGAATTCTTGAACCCAAGAGTTAAGAATAACAAGTTCTTCATTACCTAAAATAGAATAACCACTTAGAATAACGAAACAGATTATATTTGTCGAGAAGTGTAAAATTGTATGGATACGATCCTCATTGTGCATCTTGATCAATTGGATCGTTTCTTTGTAGATTTCAACGCGAAGCTTTTGTAAATGCGTTTCCGGGTATTCCTTTATCATTTCCTCCAAACGAAGGAGTTCCTCTAAGTCTATGAATTTTTTTAGAATACTCTTTTCTTGAATATCATTCAAAAAAATTTCGGATTGCCTAATATTCCACCAATTAGTAATCCAAGATTCCAGACTTTTTTTAAATGAGAGAGAGATCCACCAAGGCAAAAATACTATAGATGCAAGATATAGAAGGGAAATGAATACTTTCTTTTTTGCCATTTTTTCGTCTGTGAATTTTTGAAGTTTTAATGAACTCACCCCATGCGTCGACTCTATATGATACTAATATTTCTATCAAGCATAAGTTATATTTCAAGTCATCTAGCCCATTAATCTATTTCAGAGTTTTTATTTGTGATGCAGTATAGCGGTTAGTCCTTGAATCTAGAAAGAATACAGAAATAGAATAAGAAAGAGCCCACTTCAAATTAATATTAGTCGGATTTCGAGACGAAAGAACTCCTGTTCTATTAAAAAAAATATCAAATATTTCGAAAAAAAAATTATGGACACAAAAATTTTCGTTTTAGGGGTGTTTCGTATACGTTTACTTTGGCTCGAATAAGCGTTCGGAAGAAACTTCCGTTAACTTATGGTATAGAAAAAAAAGAGGATTCTTTAGTTTTTTCCCTCTTGCAAAGTATTAATTCTTCAGTTTATTTTTTCAAAATACTTCAATTGGTACGCGCAAGAAATAGGCCAATTCAGCAGCTTTTTGCTCAATTTCTCGTGGAGTCAAATTCTCATCAGTACGCGTCAAGGGAATGGCCCCCTGGCCTCTGATTTCCATATAAAGGACCCGACGAGCAAAAAGACCCTCTTTATTTTCTATTCTGATGGACTGAATGTCTTTCATAAGGAATCGGAGGAATATGCGACGGTTTTTTCCAGGGAATCCCCAACGAAAAATACACACTATGCCCTCTTTTATATCGAATCGATCATAACCACTACCTACATTCCACGAAATTGTGCACCACAAGTAGGAACTAATAAAAAGACCCGCGATCCCATAGAAAGACATCACGATCCCTTGTGGAAAAAAATGGATTTGCTGAGAAGGAAATAAAGATATCAAATTCCTACCAAAATAACTGGAGGTTCCAACCAATACAAACCCTAATGAACCTAAAAAAAGAATAAGGGCCCAGCCGAAATTACTTATTTTTCGAGATCCCGCTATAAGTTCTATCCATATACGTTCTGATCGCCAACTCATATTCTCACTAGACCTAGTTGCATTTTATTGGAATTGGAAAAATAACAAAAATAAATTGGATTTTACTTTTTTTGTTTCCGAAGTAACTTTCATCAACCAGCACTACTATGATGTGAACCTTTAAGAATAATTCATCGAATTGCTTAGATCCAAACTAAAATAATAACATCTCTTTCATACGATTTCCTATAGCTATCCACATATATATAGATATAGATATATTGACTTTACGTTTCCGAAATTCTTCCCGATGCCGATCCATTTGAAAAATGAATTTACCCATATATCATGTTTACACATACATAAGAGCTTATGCTCGAAAGAAGCAACATGTTATACCATATTCTACTAAATAGATATGGGTGTTATGATCCAAATCAGTTTCAAAAAAAAAATGGATAAGATTTGTCCCTATAGTATCTAAAAAATCTTGTTTTTTTGAACATGAAGAGATAAAGAAACCATTGCAATTGCCGGAAATACTAAGCCTACTAAAGGCACAAAAATGGAGGGAAAGTTGTTGAGAGTTATCATTGAATGGGTACCTCGATTTAATATTTGTACCTGTTATTTTTATTTATTGTTTTATATTAATATTTTTATTTTAACCTTATATTGTTATAAAGATATCTTATAATTCATATATAATAATTATATTTATATAAATATTATATTATACTTATATTATACTAAGTATACCTAAGTGAGTATATACTTAAATAAGGAATATATAAGTATATGTTTTAATATAAGTATTTTTTTAATAAATATTTATTAAAAAATTCAATAAATGTGTAAATAAAAAATATGTAAATAAACGGACTTATTCACCTTTCTACATGTTTCTACACGAAATATATGTATGATAATCCACCTTTTTATTATTCATAATATTAGTTATTTTCTTGTTCTTGTCTTATAATTTAATAATTTTCATTTCAAAAAATTTATTCCGTTTTATTAATATTAAATAAATTATTAAATTAAGACTCTACTCTACGGCTCTACTTAATCTAAGTTTGATTCAAAGGAAAGAAAGCATGTAGCCGAAATAATTCACTCAGAACGCCCTTTAAAGGATTACGTGGTACGATTGGATCGAATAAGCCCTTATGGAATAAATATTCAGCCACTTGTGAATCCTCAGGTACTGTCTTATTCAATGTTTGTTCAATTACTCTTTTACCCGCAAATGCAATGTAAGCGTTGGGTTCGGCAATAATGATATCTCCCAACATACCAAAACTAGCCGTCACCCCACCTGTGGTAGGGGATGTAAGGATTGCGACATAAAATAACTTTTTATTTGATTGATAATCATATAAAGCGGAAGATATTTTAGCCATTTGCATCA